ACCTATTCAAAGCAATTTGCGTGAAGGACTCTCTTTGACAGAATATATAATTTCTTGCTACGGAGCTCGCAAAGGAGTAGTGGATACTGCTGTACGTACATCAGATGCTGGATATCTCACGCGTAGACTTGTTGAAGTGGTTCAACACATTATTGTACGTAGAATAGATTGTGGTACTATCCAAGGTATTTCCGTGAGTCCTCGAAATGAGATGACAGAAAGAATTTTTGTCCAAACGCTAATTGGTCGTGTATTAGCAGACGATATATATATAGGTCTACGATGCATCGCCACTAGGAATCAAGATATTGGGATTGGGCTTGTCAAGCGATTCATAACCTTTCGAGCACGACCAATATATATTCGAACCCCTTTTACTTGCAGAAGCACATCTTGGATCTGTCAATTATGTTATGGCCGGAGTCCCACTCATGGTGACCTAGCCGAATTGGGAGAAGCTGTAGGTATTATTGCGGGGCAATCGATTGGGGAACCGGGGACTCAACTAACATTAAGAACTTTTCATACCGGTGGAGTATTCACCGGTGGTACTGCCGAACATGTACGAGCTCCTTCTAATGGAAAAATAAAATTTAATGAGGATTTTGTTCATCCCACACGTACCCGTCATGGGCATCCTGCTTTTTTATGTTCTATAGATTTATATGTAATTATTGAGAGTCGGGGTGTTATCCATAATGTTAATATTCCACCAAAGAGTTTGATTTTAGTTCAAAATAATCAATATGTAGAATCAGAACAAGTGATTGCTGAGATTCGTGCGGGAACGTCCACTTTTTATTTTAAAGAGAGGGTCCGAAAACATATTTACTCTGAATCAGAGGGGGAAATGCACTGGAGTACTGATGTCTACCATGCACCCGAATATACATATGGTAATGTTCATCTATTACCAAAAACAAGTCATTTATGGATATTAGCAGGAGACCCGCACAGATCCAGTATAGTGTCTTTTTCGATCCACAAGGATCAAGATAAAATGAATGCTCATTCTTTTTCTGTCGAAAACAAATCTATCTCTTACCTCTCAATGACTAATGATCGAGTAAGACATAAATTGTTGGATACTTCGAGTAAAAAAGATATGGAAATCATTGATTATTCAATATCTGATCGAATCATATCCAATGGTAAGTGGAATTTCATGTATCCGTCTATTCTCCAAGAGAATTCAGATTTATTAGCAAAAAGGCGACGAAATCGATTCATCATCCCATTAAAATATGATCAAGAACGGCAAAAAGAACTAATATCCTGTTTTGATATTTCGATTGAAATACCCATAAATGGTATTTTACGTAGAAATAGTATTCTTGCTTATTTTGATGATCCACGATACAGAAGAAGTAGTTCAGGAATTACTAAATATGGGACAGTGGAGGTAGATTCAATCGTAAAAAAAGAGGATTTGATTGAGTATCAAGGAACAAAAGAATTGAGTCTAAAATACCAAATGAAAGTAGATCGGTTTTTTTTCATTCCCGAAGAAGTGCATATTTTACCTGGATCTTCGTCCATAATGGTCCGGAACAATAGTATTATTAGAATAGATACACGACTTGCTTTAAATAAAAGAAGTCGAGTAGGCGGATTAGTTCGAGTCGAGAGAAAAAAAAAAAGTATTGAACTGAGAATCTTTGATGGAGATATTTATTTTCCTGGAGAGACAGATAAGATATCTAGGCACTGCGGCATTTTAATACCGCCAGTAACGGGAAAAAAAAAAAATTCTAAGGAATCAAAAAAATTTAAAGATTGGATCCATGTCCAGCGGATCACACCTACCAAGAAAAAGTATTTTGTTTCGGTTCGGCCCGTAGTCACATATGAAATAGCCGATGGGATAAATTTAGCAACACTTTTTCCTCAGGATCTCTTGCAGGAAAAGGATGATGTCCAACTTCGAGTTGTCAATTATATCCTTTATGAATATGGCAAGTCAGTTCGAGGAATTTATAACACAAGTATTCAATTAGTTCGGACTTGCTTAGTATTAAATTGGGACCAAAAACAAAACGGTTCCAAAGAAGAGGTTTATGCCTCCTTTGTTGAGGTAAGGGCAAATGATCTAATTCGCGATTTCATAAGAATTGAGTTAGTTAAAGTCAAATCCACTCTTTCATATAGCGGAAAAAGATATATATATAATATAACAAATTCGGGATTGATTCCCAATAAGGGGTTAGATCGCGCCAATATCAATCCCTTTCATTCCAAGGCGAAGTTTCAATTACTTACCCAACATCAAGGAACTATTGGTACGTTGTTGAATCGAAATAAGGAATGCCAATCTTTGATAATTTTGTCATCATCCAACTGTTTTCGAATTAGTCCATTCAACGGTTCGAAATATAACAATACGATAAAAGAATTGGATCCCCTAATCCCAATTAGGTATTTGTTGGGTCCCTTAGGTACTATTGTACCTAAAATAGCGAATTTTTATTCATTTTACCATTTATTAACTCATAATCAGATCTCGTTAAAGAAATATTTGTTACTTGACAATTTTAAACAGACTTTTCAAGTACTTCAAGTACTTAAATATTGTTTAATGGATGAAAATAGGAGGATTTATAATCCCGATCCACGCAGTAATATAATTTTGAATCCATTCCATTTAAATTGGTGTTTTCTCCATCACGATTCTGGTGAAGAGACATCCACAATAATTTGCCTTGGGCAATTTATTTGTGAAAATGCATGTCTATTCAAATACGGACCACACATAAAAAAATCCGGTCAAATTTTAATTGTTCATGTTGACTCCTTAGTCATAAGATCGGCTAAGCCCTATTTGGCTACCCCAGGAGCAACAGTTCATGGTCATTATGGAGAAATCCTTTATGAAGGAAAGACGCTAGTTACATTTATATATGAAAAATCACGATCTGGTGACATAACGCAGGGTCTTCCAAAAGTGGAACAGGTCTTAGAAGTGCGTTCAATTGATTCAATATCGATGAACCTCGAAAAGAGAGTTGAAAGTTGGAACGAACGTATATCGAGGATTCTTGGAATCCCCTGGGGATTCTTGATTGGAGCTGAGCTAACCATAGTCCAGAGTCGTATCTCTTTGGTTAATAAAATTCAAAAGGTTTATCGATCTCAGGGAGTACAGATCCATAATAAACATATAGAGATCATTGTACGTCAAATAACATCAAAAGTGTTGGTTTCCGAAGATGGAATGTCTAATGTTTTTTCACCCGGAGAATTAATCGGATTGTTGCGAGCGGAACGAGCGGGACGTGCTTTAGACGAAGCGATCAATTATCGGGCAATCTTATTGGGAATAACGAGGGCATCCCTGAATACTCAAAGTTTCATATCCGAAGCAAGTTTTCAAGAAACTGCTCGAGTTTTAGCAAAAGCCGCTTTACGAGGTCGTATTGATTGGTTGAAAGGACTGAAAGAGAACGTTGTTCTGGGGGGACTTATTCCTGTTGGTACTGGATTCAAAAAATTAGTGCACCATTCAAGGGAAGACAAAAACATTTATTTGGAAATAAAAAGGAAAAATTTATTCGAGTTGGAAATGGGAGATATTTTGTTATACCATAGAGAATTATTTTGTTCTTGTGCTCAAAACAATTTTAATGGAACATCACAACAACCATTTACGCAATTTAATGATTCCTAAGAAGAGATTTATTCTTTTTACTTTAACTATCTGGTTGGGTTGGTCCGATTATTAATATTCATTTAGTAAAAATTAATAATTAAAAGAAATTAATGGTTTGGGCCGTATATCAACGCAACGGTCAATCCACGGTAGAAGGTTCCGTCGGAACTATTATTTATTTCAGGGTACCTTGTCTCTTTGTTAAAAAAAAGAGAAAGTGTGGGGAAATGCAGGGAAAAATGACAAAAAGATATTGGAACATCAATTTAGGAGAAATGATGGAAGCGGGAGTGCATTTTGGTCATGGTACTAGAAAATGGAATCCTAGAATGGCCCCTTACATCTCTGCAAAGCGTAAAGGTATTCATATTATAAATCTTACGAGAACTGCTCGTTTTTTATCAGAAGCCTGTGATTTAGTTTTTAATGCAGCAAGTAGTGGAAAAACCTTTTTAATCGTTGGTACCAAAAATAAAGTAGCGGATTTAGTAGCATCAGCTGCAATAGGGGCTCGGTGTCATTATGTTAATAAAAAGTGGCTCGGTGGTATGTTAACAAACTGGTCCACTACGGAAACGAGACTTCATAAGTTCAGGGACTTAAGAGCAGAACAAAAGATGGGGAAACTCAACCGTCTTTCCAAAAGAGATGCAGCAATGTTGAAGAGAAAATTATCTACCTTGCAAACATATCTGGGTGGGATCAAATATATGACGGGGTTACCCGATATTGTAATCATCGTTGATCAGCAAGAAGAATATACAGCTCTTCGAGAATGTGTCATTTTAGGGATTCCGACCATTTGTTTAATTGATACAAATTGTGACCCGGATCTCGCAGATATTTCGATTCCAGCCAACGATGACGCTATAGCTTCAATTCGATTCATTCTTAACAAATTAGTATTTGCAATTTGCGAGGGTCGTTCTAGCTATATAAGAAATCATTGATTATGATTAAGAATAATAAAATTAATTAATTGTTTGGGAACTCAATAGATTTATTGGATCGGTTACTATTCTTGAACTTCAACAAGAGATAAAGATAAAAATAGAGATATTTATATTATGTTATGTGATTTTTTAGTATCCTAAACTTTCTTGGTATCCTAAATTAAATTTGTATTAATGATTAATGTTGGTGAATTGAGAAAGAGATGGTTGAATCAAAATAAATTTTTAAGTTCGATTTATATCAGAGGACAATATGAATGCTATACCATGTTCCATTAAAACACTCAATGGGTTATACGATATATCGGGTGTAGAAGTAGGCCAACATTTATATTGGCAAATAGGAGGTTTACAAATCCATGCCCAAGTACTTATCACTTCTTGGGTCGTAATTGCTATCTTATTAGGTTCAGTCATCATAGCAGTTCGGAATCCACAAACAATTCCGACCGACGGTCAGAATTTCTTCGAATATATCCTTGAATTTATTCGAGACTTGAGTAAAACTCAGATTGGAGAAGAATATGGTCCTTGGGTTCCCTTTATTGGAACTATGTTCCTATTTATTTTTGTTTCTAACTGGTCAGGTGCTCTTTTACCTTGGAAAATTATACAGCTACCTCATGGGGAGTTAGCTGCGCCCACGAATGATATAAATACTACTGTTGCTTTAGCTTTACCCACGTCAGTGGCATATTTTTATGCGGGTCTTACCAAAAAAGGATTGGGGTATTTTGGAAAATACATCCAACCAACTCCAATACTTTTACCAATTAACATCCTAGAGGATTTTACAAAACCTTTATCTCTTAGTTTTCGACTTTTCGGGAATATATTGGCTGATGAATTAGTAGTTGTTGTTCTTGTTTCTTTAGTACCTTCAGTAGTTCCTATCCCCGTTATGTTTCTTGGATTATTTACAAGCGGTATTCAAGCTCTTATTTTTGCAACTTTAGCCGCGGCTTATATAGGTGAATCCATGGAGGGTCATCATTGATTAGCTTTTTTAATAGTCTTTTTTTTCACTTACCCGAAGTCATGCATGGTTCAAAATATGCGCTTGGTTGGACAACATAATACATATATAGATACAAATACATATGTATGTAGGACCCAATCTCGTAGGAGAGAAGACAGACGATATTACGGAATTGGAAAAAGATGGGTTAGGGGGTCAAGTCAAACTAGATATATGTAATGTCTATAAGTCTAGCCCTTACATATGTTTCGAAGAATGATTCTAAAATCCAATTCAATATAAAAATAAAATGCAGGCGGTTTACATTATGTAAGAAACAAATGTATATGTGATATTAGATATTTATTAGTTATATAGGGATTATCCCTAATGGACTATATATAGACTTTCTCTTTCGTCTGTGATTGTGGATTGAATGAAAAAACAGACGAACGCACAGATATAGAAAGTAAGTAAAGAACGAAGATTCGGAGTTTTTAGTTACTTTGACCCGATAAATTGTAATGATAAAATAGATCGTAGTGAGAAAATAAGTAATAATGCATTGGTTGATTGTATCATTAACCATTTCTTTTTTTTGGTACGAGGAACTTACTATGAATCCACTGATTTCTGCCGCTTCCGTTATTGCTGCTGGATTGGCCGTAGGGCTTGCTTCCATTGGACCTGGGATTGGCCAAGGTACTGCTGCGGGCCAAGCTGTAGAAGGTATTGCGAGACAACCAGAAGCGGAAGGTAAAATACGAGGTACTTTATTGCTTAGTCTAGCTTTTATGGAAGCTTTAACAATTTACGGACTGGTCGTGGCATTAGCACTTTTATTTGCAAATCCTTTTGTTTAATTTAATCCTAAAATAAAATCCGAAATGTGAAAATGTACGTTACGCGCTTCTTTCTTAGTCTTAGTTTATTTTATTAACTCGCACTTGCCGTTTGCTTCTTCTAATTATATCAATACTTTAATCCTACAATTACTTATGAGACAATACCCCGGGAAGGGCTTATTTGAGGATGAGGAATTCACGGATCCGCTCGCTTTCTTCCTTCCCATTCCTGCCCTTAGTACAAGGGAAACCCCCCCTTTTTTTACGTTTCAACAAACGAAATATTTCGCGGAGGCCTAGGACCTAACCTAATAAGTATCTTAATCTTATTATAGCGAACTTAAAAAAATAAAAAATTATAAATTAATAGATGATTTAATCTATTCCCATAAAAATCCCATAAAAATAAATTTATAAAAAGAAATCGATCAGGGCGAGGCGAGTGAGGTGATACAAAAAGAACTATGTTCTTTGTTAGTCTTAATCTATAAGAAAGAGGAGAGTATATGACAAATATAACCGATTTTTTCGTTTCCTTGGGCTATTGGCCATCCGCCGGAAGTTTCGGGTTTAATACCGATATTTTAGCAACAAATCCAATAAATCTAAGTGTAGTGCTTGGTGTATTGATTTTTTTTGGAAAGGGAGTGTGTGCGAGTTGTATATTTCAAGAATAGGTTGGATCCAACCAGCTGCACGTTATTATGATATGTATTATTATTTTATTTATATAGGATAAGAAATAGGAAAGAAAGGTGCACGATCTCGACGAATTACTTATGAATAAATGAATAAATCATATGTAAGAACCATAGCATTTCGTGATGACTGATTGGTAAATCTTGATTCTCTATTGACCAATAATAATAATGCGAGACCATTAATATGGTTAAAGCTAAACTGTTTGAAGTTCAGGCACAATATGGTACTCTTTCTACCACTACGTTAGTAGCAAAATGGTTTCAAAATGAATAGTTGGTAATTCATCTGATATAGAACACTCATATTGATAAAATAATTTGAAACCATTTATTATAAAGGGGGCGCCTTGCCCTTTTTACCCAATGCCGAATCGACGACCTATGTATAAAAAGAGGC